TATGAAATATCCGATGGGATAAATTTAGCAACACTTTTCCCTCGTGATATCTTGCAGGAAAAGGATAATGTCCAATTTAGAGTTGTCAATTATATCTTTTATGGAAATGGCAAGTCAATTCGAGGAATTTATCACACAAGTATTCAATTAGTTCGGACTTGCTTAGTATTGAATTGGGACCAAGAACAAAATGGTTCTATAGAAGAGGTTCATGCTTCCTTTGTTGAGGTAAGGGCAAATGATCTAATTCGCGATTTCATAAGAATTGAGTTAGTCAAGTCCACTATTTCGTATACCGGAAAAAGGTATGATAGGGCAAGTTCCGGATTGATTCCCGATAATGGATTAGATTGCACCAATATCAATCCTTTTTATTCCAAGGCGAAGATTCAATCACTTAGCCAACATCAAGGAACTATTGGTATGTTGTTGAATCGAAATAAGGAATGCCAATCCTTGCTAATTTTGTCATCATCCAATTGTTCTCGAATTGGTCCATTCAATAGTTCGAAATATAACAATGTGACAAAAGAATCGGATCCCCTAATTCCAATTAGGGATTATTTAGGTCCCTTAGGCGCTATTGTACCTAAAATATCGAATTTTTATTCATCTTACCATTTAATAACTCATAATCAGATCGTGTTAAAGAAATATTTGCTACTTGACAATTTGAAACAGATTTTCCAAGTACTTCAAGTACTTAAATACTGTTTAATAGATGAAAATAGAAGGATTTATAATCCCGATCTATGCAGTAACATCATTTTGAACCCATTCCATTTGAATTGGTGCTTTCTCCATCATGATTATTGTGAAGAGACATCGATCAAAATTAGCCTTGGACAATTTATTTGTGAAAATGTATGTCTATTTAAATACGAACCACACGTAAAAAAATCTGGTCAAATTTTAATTGTTAATGTCGACTTTTTAGTTATAAGATCGGCTAAGTCTTATTTGGCTACTCCTGGAGCAACTGTTCATGGTCATTATGGGAAAATCCTTTACGAAGGAGATACATTAGTTACATTTATATATGAAAAATCGAGATCTGGTGACATAACGCAAGGTCTTCCAAAAGTAGAACAAATCTTAGAAGTGCGTTCGATTGATTCAATATCGATGAACCTCGAAAGGAGAGTTGAAGGTTGGAACGAGCGTATACCAAGAATTCTTGGGATCCCCTGGGGGTTTTTGATTGGAGCTGAGCTAACCATAGCCCAAAGTCGTATCTCTTTGGTTAATAAGATCCAAAAGGTTTATCGATCCCAGGGGGTACAGATCCATAATAGACATATAGAGATTATTGTACGTCAAGTAACATCAAAAGTGTTGGTTTCAGAAGATGGAATGTCTAATGTTTTTTCGCCTGGAGAATTAATCGGATTGTTGCGAGCGGAACGAGCAGGGCGCGCTTTGGACGAATTGATCTGTTATCGGGCAATCTCATTGGGAATAACAAGAGCGTCTCTGAATACTCAAAGTTTCATATCCGAAGCAAGTTTTCAAGAAACCGCTCGAGTTTTAGCAAAAGCTGCTCTACGAGGTCGTATTGATTGGTTGAAAGGCCTGAAAGAGAACGTTGTTCTGGGGGGGATTATACCTGTTGGTACCGGATTCCAAAAATTTGTGCACCGTTCAAGGCAAGACAAAAACATTTATTTGGAAATCAAAAGAAAAAATCTATTCGAGTTGGAAATGAGAGATATTTTGTTACACCATAGAGAATTATTTTGTTCTTACGCGACAAACAATTTCCATGAGACAAATTTACATGAGACATCAGAACAATCATTTATGCGATTTAATGATTCCTAAGAGCGGATTCATTTTCACTTTAACTATCTTTTAACTATACTGGTCTGATTATTGATTTGGTAATAAATAAAATAAGTAATTAAAAAAATTTATGGTTTGTGCCGTGTATCAATGGTCAATCCCCGGTAGAAGGTTCCATCGGAACAATTATTTATTTCAAGGTACCTCGTCTCTTTGTTAATAATACGAAAAAGAAAAAACAAAAAGGAAGTGTGGGAAAAAATGACAAGAAGATATTGGAACATCAATTTGGAAGAGATGATGGAAGCAGGAGTTCATTTTGGTCATGGTACTAAGAAATGGAATCCTAGAATGGCCCCTTACATTTCTGCAAAGCGTAAAGGTATTCATATTACAAATCTCGCTAGAACTGCTCGTTTTTTATCAGAAGCCTGTGATTTAGTTTTTGATGCAGCAAGTAGGGGAAAAAACTTCTTAATCGTCGGTACCAAAAATAAAGCATCGGATTCAGTAGCATCAGCTGCAATAAGGGCTCGGTCTCATTTTATTAATCAAAAATGGCTCGGTGGTATGTTAACGAATTGGTCCACTACGGAAACGAGACTTTATAAGTTCAGGGACTTAAGAGCAGAAGAAAAGATGGGGAAACTCAACCGTCTCCCCAAAAGAGATGCAGCAATGTTGAAGAGAAAATTATCTACCTTGCAAACATATCTCGGTGGGATCAAATATATGACGGGATTGCCTGATATTGTGATCATCGTTGATCAGCAAGAAGAATATACGGCTCTTCGAGAATGTGCCATTTTGGGGATTCCAACGATTTGTTTAATCGATACAAATTGTGACCCAGATCTTGCAGATATTTCGATTCCAGCCAACGATGACGCTATAGCTTCAATTCGATTGATTCTTAACAAATTAGTATCCGCAATTTGTGAAGGTCGTTCTAGCTATATAAGAAATCGTTGATTATGATTAAGATTAAGAATAATAAAATTAGTTAATGTTAATTATTGGGCAACTCCATAGATTTATTGGATCGGTTACTTTTTTTTTTTTTTTTTAATAGATAAAAAAAAAAGAACTGGGGATATTGATATATATTATGATCTTATGTGATTTCTTGGTATCCTAAATATATGATTAATGATTCAAGTTGGTGAGTTGAGAAAGAAATGGTTGAATCAAACTAATTCCTTTTTTGAAGTTCAATTTCTATCAGAGGACAATATGAATGTTATACCATGTTACATTAAAACACTCAAGGGGTTATACGATATATCGGGTGTAGAAGTGGGCCAACATTTCTATTGGCAAATAGGAGGTTTACAAATCCATGCCCAAGTACTTATCACTTCTTGGGTCGTAATTGCTATCTTGTTAGGTTCAACCATCATAGCTGTTCGGAATCCACAAACCATTCCGACCGACGGTCAGAATTTCTTTGAATATGTCCTTGAATTTATTCGAGACTTGAGCAAAACCCAGATTGGAGAAGAATATGGACCTTGGGTTCCCTTTATTGGAACTATGTTCCTATTTATTTTTGTTTCTAATTGGTCAGGTGCCCTTTTACCTTGGAAAATCATACAGTTACCTCATGGGGAGTTAGCTGCGCCCACGAATGATATAAATACTACTGTTGCTTTAGCTTTACCCACGTCAGTGGCATATTTTTATGCAGGTCTTACCAAAAAAGGGTTGGGTTATTTCGAGAAATACATCAAACCAACTCCAATACTTTTACCAATTAACATCCTAGAAGATTTCACAAAACCCTTATCTCTTAGTTTTCGACTTTTCGGGAATATATTGGCTGATGAATTAGTAGTTGTTGTTCTTGTTTCTTTAGTCCCTTCAGTAGTTCCTATACCTGTCATGTTTCTTGGATTATTTACAAGTGGTATTCAAGCTCTTATTTTTGCAACGTTAGCCGCGGCTTATATAGGCGAATCCATGGAGGGTCATCATTGACTAGTTTTCAAAATAGTCTTTTTTTTAGCTTATCCCAATTCATGCATGGTTCAAGATAATCTGCTTGGTTGGAGAACATAATAGATATAAATACGTATGAATATATGACCTAGAGTCGTAGGAGAGAAGATGAACGATATTACGGAATTGTAAAAAAAAAGATGGGTTGGGGAGGTCACACTAGATGTATGTAATGTCTATAAGTCCAGCCACTTTTTGTGTGGGTTTCGAGGAATGATTCTATAATCCGATTCAATATAAAATGTGGCCAGTTTACGTTATGGAAGAAAGAAATGTATATGTAATATTAGATATTCACTAGTTATATAGTCCTATCTATATATAAATAGAAGTCCTTATGCCTTACCTATATACTAACTAACTATATATATATCTAACTATATGCTATATATATTGCTATCTATATATATAGCAAAAAAAAAAAAATATATATATATATATGTATTGATATACATATTGATATCGTTATATTGATATATTGATATCGTTGATATCGATCATATTGATATCCATTGCATATATTGATGATTGCATATATTGATTTGATTGCAGTTTACTGCATTTAGATTAGATGGATTACAAGATAAGTCAAGTCCTTTCTTCTGTTTCATTTGTGATTGTGGATTGGATGAAAAAACAGATGAACTCAAGGATATAGAAGAGTAAAGAACGAAGGATGGAATGAAAGAATGGTTGGAAAGAAAGAAATGCAATAACTAGAGCCATATGTATATGGATTTACAAAAACTTCATCATGGGTAGAAACAAAAAACGAGATATCGAAGTAGTTCTGACGATTCAGTAATATTATCATTAGTTTTTAGTTACTCCGACCCAATAGATCTTAATGATCAAACTTAATGATAAAATTAAGTAATAATTCATTGGTTGATTGTATCATTAACCATTTCTTTTTTTTTTTGGTGTGAGGAACTTACCATGAATCCACTGATTTCTGCCGCTTCCGTTATTGCTGCTGGATTGGCTGTAGGACTTGCTTCTATTGGACCCGGAGTTGGTCAAGGTACTGCTGCAGGCCAAGCTGTAGAGGGTATTGCGAGACAACCAGAAGCAGAGGGTAAAATACGAGGTACTTTATTGCTTAGTCTAGCTTTTATGGAAGCTTTAACAATTTACGGACTGGTTGTGGCATTAGCGCTTTTATTTGCGAATCCTTTTGTTTAATCCTAGAAATGTAAAAAAGTACCTTAGATTACATA